GAAATCATGAAAAAGGGAAAGATCCGAAGGATCTAATCATTCCGTTATATTGACAATTTCAAAAAACTGTTCATACTATGATCATAGTGATGATGGCAGTTGGGCAAATATGCCCCTATCGTCTAGTGGTTCAGGACATCTCTCTTTCAAGGAGGCAGCGGGGATTCGACTTCCCCTGGGGGTAGGGTACTGGGAAAGGGAGTTGATCGTGGATTACCAATAAGCCTAAAACGGATTCTTCCTGGGTCGATGCCCGAGCGGTTAATGGGGACGGACTGTAAATTCGTTGGCAATATGTCTACGCTGGTTCAAATCCAGCTCGGCCCAACAATTCACCAATCTACCATGAGATGGTATAACCCCCCTGTCCTTCAGAAATACCCGATACGGAAGAATAAAAAAGAATCCAATTTTCGGCCAGAGCCCTTATTTCCCTGGGATTGTAGTTCAATTGGTCAGAGCACCGCCCTGTCAAGGCGGAAGCTGCGGGTTCGAGCCCCGTCAGTCCCGACGGATCTAATAAGTACATCAATTCATCTCTCCCTTTTCTGTCAAAGGGGGCACAGTGGGAAAAATTTCATTCCCAAGGGGGTTCTTTTTTCTTTCCTTTGGCATTTCGCATTTCTCATCAAATAAATAGGGGGATTTTCATTATTTCAACTCCTACAGATTGGTAGGAGAAAGACATATTTAGTACAATTATTGAGAGCATTCTAGTCCGGATTCCATGAGATACTGAGTCTGCTTTTTCGATTGTTCCCAATTCATGGAATGGAATAGAGGACTATATGTTTCTTGGGCGCACAGACCCAAATGGAATTCATTTCTTGTACAATACAAAATGAATTTCACATTAACAGAATTTCATTTCCCTGATAGAATACTTTTCCAGATTCAAAAATCCCCCCTTCTGACTTCGGTTTTGGTTGTGTAACGGCAATTACTAATGTGAAGTTGAAAAATCTATTTCATTCAAATTGTACGCTGAGCTTTTGGTATAGGTATCCCAGTACGAATAACCTAAGGAAGGAGGGTAAAAGAAAAATCAAGATCAATATCCCACTCCCTTTAGCTTAGCAAGTAGCAGGGGAATAAATCCATTTTTCCTTCCTATTTTGATATTTTTTTAGAGGGCTCGTCGAAGAACGAACAAACCCCAAACTAAAATAGTTAGTTTGATGGAATATTACATCCTTTATCCCGGGACTCCTCTTTATCACACTTCTTTGTCTTCCAAGAAAACTAGATCATTAAAAAAAAACGGAGTTTAGAACGTAACTCCCTTCTTTTTCCACTTCGCTTCGATTGTTTGTTGGGGGTTTGTGACTAATGGAAACGGGCGGGTGGTCGGACGATACTTTATCCGATGATTGTACAAGGAGGACGTAAGGTAGGTTATAGATAAAGAACAGATAAAGAATGAGAAATAAAGAAATTTTGGATTCGGTATGGATAAAAGATCTTCCTATGTTATACTATTCAATTCTTGACGACGAATTGATTTGATAGCTCAGATATTGTTATTCATGATATTGATCTGATTTCAAGATCATCGAGAGGGAATTCATTCATTGAATTGACAGGAGAAAGATTTATTATCTCTATGGGATTAAATCCCGAGTTATTTTGAAGTAAAAAAACAATGAGATTATGGAAGTAAATATTCTTGCATTTATTGCTACTGCACTGTTCATTCTAGTCCCTACTGCGTTTCTACTTATCATTTACGTAAAAACCATAAGTCAAAATGATTAATTAATGAGTTAATGGTTAAACAAATCAAATGAAAAGGATTCTCATTTTGTGTCTTAAATGAAATGAGCGGACTATAACCGGCAGTATTCTATGAGATCCGATAGTACGGTAAGAAAGAAATAGATGAACCCTTCTTTCTTACCATACTATCTATTAGTGTTAGTATTATTGTAGTGTATAAAGTTATACAGCGTATAAAGAAAGTTGTACTTTATAATCTAATAAAGATAGAGGCTAAATATAAATCAATCTACAATATTATCTTCATATATGTAGATATCAATTCCATTCATTTCATATATAGAATGGACATAGGACCCAATTCTATTTCTTTGATACATCTATTTGTTTCGAGCAATCTGAAATAATCGTCTGACTCTTATAGTTCGAATTTCTAGATTTTTGATTATTTACACTATGAATTTCAGGATCTATCGAAAGAATCAAATCAATGCAGGAAAAACGATATGGGCATATATTAATAAAATCAAATAGTCATTTTTTTAGCATTCCGAAGAAATAAGAGTTTGATTCCTCAACTCAATTAGTAGTACCTTTAGAGCCCACTTCTTCCCCATACTACGAGTGAAAGGGAAAATGTAAAGACTACCATTAAAGCAGCCCAAGCAAGACTTACTATATCCATGTGAATTATGTCTCCTATCTTGATGAAGGAATTATTCCATTATTGCTCACTAATAATAGTGGAATCAATGGCGCAGAGTCAAAAAGGGATTCTGACCGAAGACTATTGATGAACCAATCCAACAAATCCACTTCTAAAAAATTCCTATATGATTTGAAATCTGGAAAGACTAAATACAAGTAAAATATGCAATGATATCTCAAGGAACTCTTATTAATGGAACATGTAGGAATAATAAGGCCTATTCTTTTTTGTTAACTTTCATAAGTAAAGCATAATCATAGATCACTATCTATTCCATACCTCTATTTCCCTTTTGATCTAATCCATACCATCTCCCGAATGTTTCGCAGAGACAGTTAGGAGATGGTATCTCATATTCTTGACGAGAGGTTGCTGAAAAGAAATTCTTTTTGCACTTTTTCTATATCTATTTTATTTAAAGTAAATTATCAATCCAATCTAATATTGATTGAATGCCTGAACATTCAGAGATTCTCGTGAGTCCATATATAAAGTATCTAAAGGATCTTCCCCCCTCTCCACAACTACTAATGGAATTCGATTTCCTATCCGGCTATCCAATGGAATTCAAGACCCAGTCAGTAGACACTACATTAGTAGTAGAAAGATTAGCAGTAGAAAGGAATCGAGAAGTCTTGAGAGCCCTTCCCCCATTCGAATCTTTCCTTGAATTCTAGATCCAAAGATTTACAATCTTTTAGAAAACCCCCAGATCCGATGCGTAGAAGCAAACAAGTATCAACAGTCCATTTCTTCTACTTCCGCTGGGGAATAATTTGGAGAGTTCTATCAGCGGAACAGAATCAGAGATTTTGAGCCTTTTTTTTGTTGATCAGGCGACACCCGGATTTGAACTGGGGAAAAAGGATTTGCAGTCCCCCGCCTTACCACTCGGCCATGCCGCCAAATTGATACAAAATAGATGAAAATTTTCCCTGGAGTACGGAACTTCTTTTTTTATTGTACTTGCATCTGAATCCTCCTTTTCTTAATCCCTTTCCTAAAAGAAATCCTCCTCCTCTTTATTTATTTTTTCTTTTTGGTTGGATTTGATCCAACCCTTCGATTGATTGTATAGTATCTCAAAACACATAATGCCTCAAAATTTCCCCTCCCCTTTCTATTAATATTAAAAAGGGCGTATTTTCAGTCATAAAAAAAATTATGACAACTTGGAACCGTTAACTATTGACTGCGGCCTGCGAATTAGTGAACTATTTTTGGATTTGAATCTCCAATTGTGTTTTCCTAATGACATAATCATTAAGTTGGTGCATAACACATCAGTGTTGATTTGTTTCAATCCAAAATCCTTCTCAATTTCAATTATAACAACAATTATGAGTATATGTAAACCCCAGAACAGAAATTGTTACACAGATATCTAATCGAATTGGGTATCTTATTTATATATGTTGCCTATAGGAAATTATCAGAAAATTATCGTGCTTCAGTTTTTCGTGGAATAGACAATAGAAACTTTGTTTTGATAGAGCACGGAAATAAAGGAGAAGACGGATCTATAGATAGCTCTATCTGCACATGTTTAATAAATCCAGCCCTTCTTAGATACTTTGATACTTTACAATTCTAACTTTCTCCATCGTATTCTGCCAATTCTACTAAAAACTGGGTTAGGTAAAAAAATATCCCTTCTCTGTGAATCTTTTTTGAACAATGGAATCATAAAAGAGGTTAAGTGCTAAAAAAATAGACTCTATATTGTTTCTGGTTTTTATGTCTTTATCTCAACGAAAAGATCAAATACCGAATCCATTTAGTTGTCTGGTATGCAAGTTGATTGGAATATGTAATAGCATAATAATGCTAGGAATGGAATCCGTTTTGATATTCTATACAAAACCCCATAATCATAATATAGTAAGCCTAAGCGGCATAATTCTCTTTCTAGGAATGTTTTATCAACCCCTTTCCATTTGTATCTGTTGCAAATTCTAATTTGAAATAGAAAATTTTCTTTCTTCCGCCGTTCATACGTATTTCATACATTCCATATCTGGAATGGAGTCAAATTTCATGCGATTCAGTAAACAGAATCTAAATTCTACCGTTACTAGATCATCTATATGATTCGATGAAGAATGATCTAATAATGGGATTTTTTGATAAATAGGAAATTCAAAATGCTCCAGGATGGAAATGAGGGAATGTATACAATACCCGGGTTTAATCAGATACAATTTGAAGGATTTTGTAGGTTCATTGATCAGGGCTTGATGGAAGAACTTTCTAAGTTTCCAAAAATAGAAGATACGGATCAAAAAGCGGAATTTCAATTATTTTTGGAAACATATCAATTTGTAGAACCATTGATAAAAGAAAGAGATGCTGTGTATAAATTACTCACATATTCTTCTGAATTATATGTATCCGCAGGACTAATTTGGAAAACCCGCAGGGATATGCAAGAACAAACAATTTTGATTGGAAACATTCCTCTAATGAATTCTCTGGGAACTTCTATAGTAAAGGGAATATATAGAATTGTGATCAATCAAATATTGCAAAGCCCCGGTATTTATTACCGGTCAGAATTGGACCATAATGGAATTGA